CATAATGGCCATGAACAGTTGCTCCTGGAGTGGCCAAATAAGGCTTAGCTAATCGTATTACTACAGAGTCAACTTGAACAAGTATAACTTGACCCGATTTTAGGTGTGGTGCATTTTTGGCTATACATATATTTTCACAAATAAACTGCCCAAGACTCATTATTGTAGATGTTTCTTGGCAATAATTGGGATGGAGAAAATACCAATTCCAATTGAAAATAATGTTAATGCATAAGGAGGGGTTATAAATTTTCTCATTTTCATCCATTAAATAATATTTAATTACTTGAAAAGTCTGTTTTAAATTGTCAAATTGCAAATAGTTCTTTTTCAAAATCTGATTATGAGTTAGTAAATGGAAAAAAGAATAAACATTCGCAATTAGAACGGCTGTTCCTAAAGGACCCAGCGAATTCTTGATTGGAATTATAGGATCTTTTGTAATTTTAATTGATTTTTTTATCCCATTGTGATATTTTACATCGTTGAATGGACCCATTCGAAAACAATTGAATGATGACAAAATGATGAATGGCTGGAATCCTGTATTTTTATTCAACAACATATGAATAGTTCTTTCATTTTGATTAAGGGGTTGTTGAATTCTTGCCTTGGAATAAATGGAAGAAAACGGATTGATATTGGTACAATCTGATGCATTATCAGAGAACAATCCTGAGCCCGATGGATCATTCCTTTTACCAATATATGAAATAGTGGATTTTACCAAGTCGATTCTTAGGAAATGTCGAATCAAACTATTTGCCCTTATTTCAACAAAGGAAGCACGGGCTTCTTGACTCGAAGAACTTTTTTTGTCTTGGTCCCAATTCAATACTAAACAAGTCCGAACTAATTGAATATGAATATTTGTATTAGAAATTCCTCGAATTGGTTTACCATTTCCATAAAGGATATAATTGACAATTCGAAGTTGCACATTATCCCTTTCCTGCAACAGATCGGGGGGGAAAAGCGTTGCTAAAGTTATACCGTCCGTTATTTCATATGTGACGACAGGCCGAACCAAAACAAAATACTTTTTCTTGCTAGGTGTGATCCGTTGAACATAGATCCAATTTTTCCATTTTTTGGATTCCTTGGACTTTTGTTTTGCTGTTTCTGGTGGTATTAAAACGCCGCTATGTCGGGATATCTTATCTGTCTCGCCAGGAAAATGGATATCTCCAGAAAAGATTTTAAGTTCAATTCGTTTTTTTTTTCTCTCAACTCGTACCAACCCCCCTACTCGGCTTCTTATATTTAAAGTAATTTGTGTATCTACCCCAATGATACTATTGTTCCGGACCATTATGGAAGAAGATCCGGTTAAGATATGCACTTCCTCGGGAATGAAAAAAAACCGATCGACTTTCATTTGGTATTTTGGCCTAAATTCCTTACCTCCTCGATACTCAATCAAATCCTCTTTTTTGACGATTGAATGCATTTCTAGAGTCCCATATTTTGTAATGCCCGAACTCTTTCTTCTGTATCGAGGGTCGTCGAAATAAGCAAGAATACTATTTCTACGGAAAATACCATTAATGGGGATTTCAATCGAGATACCTGAAGAGGGCATTAGTTCATTCTCGCGTTCTTGAATCGATTGCAGTGGAATCATGAATCGATTTCTTCGCTTCTTTGACAATAAATGAGAATTCTGGTATAGAATAGTCGAATCTATGAGATTACAACAACCAGTAGATATAATTTGACTAAGGTCTGAATAATCCGGAATCTTATCTTCTTTTTTACCCGAAAAATCCGAAGAAAAGAATTTTTGTCTCGATTGATGATCCGTTCCTGAGAGATTCCAAGTAGATCCTCTCTTGACATTGAGAGAACGAGAATGCGCACTCATTTGATCTTGATCCTTGTGGAGCGAAAGTGAGACTAGACTAGATCTGCACGGACCTCCTAATAATATCCATAAATGACTTGTTTTTGGTAATAAATGAACATTACCGTATGTAAATTCGGGTGCATGATACACATCTGTGCTCCAGTGCATTTCTCCATCTGAGTCAGAATAAATATGTTTTCGAACCTTCTCTTTAAAATTCAAAGTGGATGTTCCTGCGCGAATCTCAGCAATCACTTGTTCTGATTCTACATATTGATCGTTTTGAACTAAAAGAAAACTTTGGGGTGGAATATTTACATTATGTCGAATATCTTCACTCTCAATAGTTACATACAGGTTTATAGAACATAGAAATGCGGGATGTCCATGGCGTGTACGTGTCGGATGAACCAAATCCTCATTGAATTTTATTTTTCCATTAGAAGGGGCTCGCACATGTTCTGCAGTACCCCCCGTGAATACTCCGCCGGTATGAAAAGTTCTTAATGTTAATTGAGTACCCGGTTCTCCAATCGATTGGCCCGCAATAATACCTACAGCTTCTCCCAATTCAACTAGGTCGCCATGAGTAGGACTCCGACCATAACATAATCGACAGATCCAAGATGCACTCCTACAAGTAAAAGGAGTTCG